AGAGACTTAGTCCTAACCTTACTGTTGGTTGTTGCTAGATATATACATGCAAGTATCCGCAGTCCAGTGTAGATGCCCCAGGCACCCTAAACCAGGTCGATGGGAGCGGGTATCAGGCACACCATAGCTGTAGCCCAAGACGCCTTGCAATTGCCACACCCCCACGGGTACTCAGCAGTAATTAATATTAAGCAATGAGTGTAAACTTGACTTAGTCATAGCAACTTCAGGGTCGGTAAATCCTGTGCCAGCCACCGCGGTCATACAGGAGACCCAAATCAACATTACAACGGCGTAAAGAGTGGTCACATGCTATCCAAGTAGCTAAGATTAAAAAGCAACTGAGCTGTCACAAGCCCAAGATGCTGATAAGGCCTCCACTTAAAGAAGATCTTAGACAAACGATTGATTGAACTCCACGAAAGCCAGGGCCCAAACTGGGATTAGATACCCCACTATGCCTGGCCCTAAATCTTGATGCTCGATCTTACCGGAGCATCCGCCTGAGAACTACGAGCACAAACGCTTAAAACTCTAAGGACTTGGCGGTGTCCCAAACCCACCTAGAGGAGCCTGTTCTGTAATCGATGATCCACGATATACCTAACCATTCCTTGCCAAAACAGCCTATATACCGCCGTCGCCAGCCCACCCGGCATGAAGGCTCAACAGTGGACGCAATAGCCCAATTACGCTAACAAGACAGGTCAAGGTATAGCCCATGGAATGGGAGCAATGGGCTACATTTTCTAAGATAGAACATACGGCAAAGGGGCTTGAAATAGCCCCTAGAAGGAGGATTTAGCAGTAAAGAGGGAGAATCGGGCCCTCTTTAAGACGGCTCTGGGGCACGTACATACCGCCCGTCACCCTCCTCAAAAGCGACCAACCACCCCATACCTAATACACTAATCAGCCAAAGAGGAGGTAAGTCGTAACAAGGTAAGTGTACCGGAAGGTGCACTTAGACTACCAAGACGTAGCCTTAACCAAAGCACTCAGCTTACACCTGAGAGATATCTGCTCACACCAGATCGTCTTGATGCCAAATTCTAGCCCAATACACCTGACCTGGAATAACAAAGCTACTACCCACAACACAACTAAAGCATTTACTAGTCCCAGTATAGGCGATAGAAAAGACACCATTGGAGCGATAGAGACAACGTACCGTAAGGGAAAGATGAAATAATAATGAACAAGACAAGCTAAAAACAGCAAAGATCAACCCTTGTACCTTTTGCATCATGGTCTAGCAAGAAAAACCAAGCAAAATGAATTTAAGTTTGCCACCCCGAAACCCAAGCGAGCTACTTGCGAGCAGCTAACTTGAGCGAACCCGTCTCTGTTGCAGAAGAGTGGGATGACTTGCCAGTAGAGGTGAAAAGCCAATCGAGCTGGGTGATAGCTGGTTGCCTGTGAAACGAATCTAAGTTCACTCTTAATTCTTCTCCAAGGAAATAAACAAAACCCCAATGAAGCGAATTAAGGGCAATTTAAAGGAGGTACAGCTCCTTTAAAAAAGAATACAATCTCCACGAGCGGATAAGCAATTACAATTAAAATTACTGTGGGCCCTCAAGCAGCCATCAACTAAGAGTGCGTTAAAGCTCCGAACCCAAAAATTCAAAAACATAGCGACTCCCTCACCACTAACAGGCTAACCTATCAACCAATAGGAGAATTAATGCTAGAATGAGTAACCAAGGGGACCCCCTCTCAGACGCAAGCTTACATCTGCACATTATTAACAACACCACCAGATACGATAAATCAAACAAGCACAGTATCAACCATATTGTTAACCCGACAAAGGAGCGTCCACTAAGAAAGATTAAAACCTGTAAAAGGAACTAGGCAAACCCGTCAAGGCCCGACTGTTTACCAAAAACATAGCCTTCAGCAAACCAACAGACAAGTATTGAAGGTGATGCCTGCCCAGTGACCCGACGTTTAACGGCCGCGGTATCCTAACCGTGCAAAGGTAGCGCAATCAATTGTCCCATAAATCGGGACCTGTATGAATGGCTAAACGAGGTCTTAACTGTCTCTTACAGGCAATCGGTGAAATTGATCCCCCTGTGCAAAAGCAGGGATAAACCCATAAGACGAGAAGACCCTGTGGAACTTCAAAAACAGCAGCCACCCCAAAACACCTCTTCCCCCACCCCGGGCTCACTGATCTACGGGCTACTGGCTTGCATTTTTTCGGTTGGGGCGACCTTGGAGCAAAACAGAACCTCCAAACACTAGACCACATCTCTAGACCAAGAGCAACCACTCGACGTGCAAATAGCACCCAGACCCAATACAATTGATCAATGGACCAAGCTACCCCAGGGATAACAGCGCAATCTCCTCCAAGAGCCCATATCGACGAGGAGGTTTACGACCTCGATGTTGGATCAGGACATCCTAGTGGTGCAGCCGCTACTAAGGGTTCGTTTGTTCAACGATTAACAGTCCTACGTGATCTGAGTTCAGACCGGAGCAATCCAGGTCGGTTTCTATCTATGATGAACTCTTCCCAGTACGAAAGGATAGGAAAAGTGAGGCCAATACTACCGGCAAGCCTTCGCCTTAAGTAGTGAAAGCAACTAAACTACAAAAGGCTATCAGACCCCCCACCCCACGTCCTAGAAAAGGACTAGCTAGCGTGGCAGAGCTCGGCAAATGCAAAAGGCTTAAGTCCTTTAAATCAGAGGTTCAAATCCTCTCCCTAGCTTTATCTCACACCTACACATGGCCAACTACCCCATACTAATCAACCTAATCATAGCCCTATCCTATGCCATCCCAATTCTAATTGCAGTAGCCTTCCTAACACTAGTAGAACGCAAAATCTTGAGCTACATACAAGCTCGAAAAGGACCAAACATCGTTGGTCCATTCGGCCTACTACAACCCCTAGCAGACGGAGTAAAACTGTTCATTAAAGAGCCAATCCGCCCATCCACATCCTCCCCCATTCTATTTATCACAACCCCTATACTCGCCCTTCTCCTCGCAATCTCAATTTGAACTCCACTTCCCATCCCATTTTCCCTAGCAGACCTAAACCTAGGCGTACTATTTCTACTGGCCATATCAAGCCTTGCAGTGTACTCGATCCTATGATCAGGATGAGCCTCCAACTCAAAATATGCCCTAATCGGAGCGCTACGGGCAGTAGCCCAAACCATCTCCTACGAGGTAACACTAGCAATCATCCTCTTATCGATCATCCTCCTAAGCGGAAGCTACTCCTTAAGCACCCTCGCAGTCACCCAAGAACCTCTCTATCTCATCTTTTCCTGCTGACCCCTAGCCATAATATGGTATGTCTCTACACTTGCCGAAACCAACCGAGCACCTTTCGACCTAACAGAAGGAGAATCAGAGCTAGTCTCCGGCTTCAATGTCGAATATGCAGCAGGCCCTTTTGCCCTGTTCTTCCTAGCCGAATACGCCAACATCATACTAATAAACACACTAACCGCCATTCTATTCTTCAACCCCAGCCTACTCAATCCACCTCAAGAACTATTCCCCGCCGTACTAGCCACAAAAGTACTTCTACTATCAGCCGGCTTCCTGTGAGTCCGAGCCTCCTACCCCCGATTCCGATATGACCAGCTCATGCACCTCCTATGAAAAAACTTCCTACCTCTAACACTAGCCCTATGCCTGTGACACACCAGCATACCAATCTGCTACGCAGGACTTCCTCCCTGCCTAAGGTGATAATCGGAAATGTGCCTGAATTCAAAGGGTCACTGTGATAAAGTGAACATAGAGGTACACCAACCCTCTCATTTCCTAAAACCATTAGAAAAGCAGGAATCGAACCCGCACTAGAGAGATCAAAACCCTCCATACTTCCCTTATATTATTTTCTAGCAGAGTCAGCTAAGCAAGCTATCGGGCCCATACCCCGAAAATGATGGTTCACCCCTTCCCCTGCTAATGAACCCCCAAGCAAAACTAGTTTTCGTCTTCAGCCTGCTACTAGGAACTACCACCACTATCACGAGCAATCACTGAATTATGGCCTGAGCCGGCTTAGAAATCAACACCCTATCTATTCTACCCCTGATCTCACAATCACACCATCCCCGAGCCATTGAAGCCGCAACTAAATACTTCCTAACCCAAGCAACTGCTTCAGCCTTAATCCTATTCTCTAGCATAACCAACGCATGATACACTGGACAATGAGACATTACCCAAATAACTCACCCTACCTCATGTCTTATCTTAACATCAGCCATTGCCATAAAACTAGGGATAGTCCCATTCCACTTTTGATTTCCCGAAGTCCTCCAAGGATCCCCACTTACCACAGGCCTGCTCCTCTCCACCATTATAAAATTCCCTCCCATTACCCTGCTATTCATAACATACCACTCACTAAACCCAACTCTGCTAACCTACATAGCCATCTTATCAGCAGCCCTAGGAGGATGAATAGGACTAAACCAAACACAAATCCGAAAAATCTTAGCATTCTCCTCCATCTCCCATCTAGGATGAATAGCTATCATCCTCTCCTTCAACCCAAAACTCACCCTACTAAACTTCTACCTCTATGCCCTAATAACCTCAGCCGTATTCCTCACCCTAAACACAACCAAAGTATTAAAACTACCTACCCTAATCACCACATGAACAAAAGCCCCCTCACTGAACGCAATACTTCTCTTAGCTTTACTGTCCCTAGCAGGCCTTCCCCCTCTCACAGGTTTCCTCCCTAAATGACTTATCGTCCAAGAACTCACTAAACAAAACATGGCCCCAGCAGCAACTATAATCTCCTTACTATCCCTACTAAGCTTATTCTTCTATCTACGACTTGCATACTGTGCCACAATTACACTCCCTCCACATACCACAAACCACATAAAACAATGACACAATCACAAACCCTCTAACACCCTGATCGCCATTTCAGCTGTTGCATCCACCATACTTCTACCCATCTCCCCTCTAATCTCCGCTATTTTCTAAGAAACTTAGGATTAATTTAAACCGAAGGCCTTCAAAGCCTTAAACAAGAGTTAAAACCTCTTAGTTTCTGCTAAGACCCGCAGGACGTTACCCTGCATCTCCTGAATGCAACCCAGACACTTTAATTAAGCTAGGGCCTTGCCCGCCTCTAGACAGATGGGCTTCGATCCCACAACTCTATAGTTAACAGCTATACGCCTAAACCAACAGGCTTCTGCCTAAGACCCTGGCACGCACTAACGCACATCGATGAGCTTGCAACCCACCATGAATTTCACTACAAGGCCGATAAGAAGAGGAATTAAACCTCTGTAAAAAGGACTACAGCCTAACGCTTATACACTCAGCCATCTTACCTGTGACATTCATCAACCGATGATTATTCTCAACAAACCACAAAGATATCGGCACCCTATACCTAATCTTCGGCGCATGAGCAGGCATAGTAGGAACCGCCCTCAGCCTCCTCATTCGAGCAGAACTAGGTCAACCAGGAGCTCTACTTGGAGACGACCAAATCTACAACGTAATTGTCACCGCCCATGCCTTCGTGATAATTTTCTTCATAGTTATACCAATCATGATTGGGGGATTTGGAAACTGACTGGTCCCACTAATAATTGGCGCCCCAGACATAGCATTCCCCCGAATAAACAACATAAGCTTCTGACTCCTTCCCCCATCCTTTCTGCTCCTCCTAGCCTCATCCACAGTAGAAGCTGGTGCAGGAACTGGCTGAACCGTGTACCCACCCCTAGCCGGAAACCTAACCCACGCCGGCGCCTCCGTAGACCTAGCCATCTTCTCCCTCCATCTAGCAGGAATCTCCTCAATCCTAGGAGCAATCAACTTTATCACCACAGCAATCAACATAAAACCCCCCGCCCTATCACAATACCAAACTCCCCTATTCGTCTGATCCGTACTAATCACCGCAGTACTCCTTCTCCTCTCACTACCCGTACTAGCCGCCGGCATTACTATGCTATTAACAGACCGCAATCTCAATACCACTTTCTTTGACCCAGCAGGAGGAGGAGACCCAGTACTGTATCAACACCTGTTCTGATTCTTCGGACACCCAGAAGTCTACATTTTAATCCTACCAGGATTCGGTATCATCTCACACGTTGTAGCCTACTACGCCGGAAAAAAAGAACCCTTCGGCTACATAGGCATAGTCTGAGCTATACTCTCCATCGGATTCCTAGGCTTCATTGTATGAGCCCACCACATGTTTACAGTAGGAATAGACGTAGACACCCGAGCCTACTTCACATCAGCCACAATAATCATTGCCATCCCAACCGGTATCAAAGTGTTCAGCTGACTAGCAACCCTACACGGCGGAACTATAAAATGAGAACCACCCATACTATGAGCACTAGGTTTCATCTTCCTATTCACCATCGGAGGACTAACTGGGATCGTCCTAGCAAACTCCTCCCTAGACATTGCCCTACACGACACTTACTACGTAGTAGCCCACTTCCACTATGTACTGTCCATAGGAGCAGTATTCGCTATCCTAGCAGGCTTCACCCACTGATTCCCCCTATTCACAGGATATACGCTTCACTCCACATGAGCCAAAACCCACTTCGGAGTAATATTCGTTGGCGTCAATCTCACCTTCTTCCCTCAACATTTCCTAGGACTAGCAGGCATGCCCCGCCGATACTCAGACTACCCAGACGCATACACCCTATGAAACACCATCTCCTCAGTAGGGTCACTAATCTCAATAACAGCCGTAATCATACTGATCTTCATTATCTGAGAAGCCTTTGCATCTAAACGCAAAGCCTTCCAACCAGAACTAACAAGCACTAACATCGAATGAATCCACGGTTGCCCTCCCCCATTCCACACCTTCGAAGAACCAGCATTTGTACAAGTACAAGAAAGGAAGGAGTCGAACCCTCATATGTTGGTTTCAAGCCAACCGCATATAAACCACTTATGCTTCTTTCTCATAAAGGGTGTTAGTAAAACAAATACATAGCCTTGTCAAGACTAAGTTGCAGGTGAAAACCCTGCACACCCTAAAGCCCAAACATGGCCAATCACATACAATTAAACTTTCAGGACGCCTCATCCCCTATCATAGAAGAACTAATACAATTCCACGACCACGCCCTAATAGTCGCCCTAGCCATCTGCAGCCTAGTCCTCTACCTCTTAACAACCACACTCACAAGCAAACTAACAGCCAACACAGTTAATGCACAAGCAATTGAACTAGTCTGAACAATCCTTCCAGCCATGGTCCTAATTGCACTCGCCCTCCCATCCCTACGAATTCTATACCTAATAGACGAGGTCAACGAACCGGACATGACCCTAAAAGCTATCGGCCATCAATGATACTGAACCTACGAATACACCGACTTTAAAGACCTAACATTCGATTCCTACATAACACCTACATCAGACCTGCCCATAGGCCACTTTCGACTACTAGAAGTAGACCACCGGGTCATTGTACCTACAAACTCCACCGTCCGGGTCATCGTCACTGCCAACGACGTACTACACTCATGGGCCGTACCAAGCCTGGGTGTAAAAACTGACGCAATTCCAGGACGCCTAAATCAAACCTCATTCCTAACTCCACGCCCAGGGGTATACTACGGCCAATGCTCAGAGATCTGCGGAGCAAACCACAGCTTCATGCCAATCGTAGTAGAATCTACCCCTCTCGCTAACTTCGAAAACTGATCTTCCCTACTATCATCCTAACCATTAAGAAGCTATGGAACAGCACTAGCCTTTTAAGCTAGAGAAAGAGGACAAACCTCCTCCTTAATGACATGCCACAACTAAACCCCACCCCTTGATTTTTTATCATGCTCATCTCCTGACTGACATTCTCCCTACTGATTCAACCCAAAATTCTAACATTCCTATCAACTAACCCCCCATCTAGCAAAACACCCACTGCCCCAACCATCCCATCTTGAACCTGACCATGAACCTAAGCTTTTTCGACCAATTCTCAAGCCCCTCCCTACTAGGAATCCCCCTAATCCTAATCTCAATAACCTTCCCGGCCCTATTGCTACCCTCCCAAGACAACCGATGAATCACCAACCGACTCTCAACTCTCCAACTATGACTAACCAACTTAATCACAAAACAAATTATAACCCCACTGGACAAAAAAGGACATAAGTGAGCCCTAATCCTAACCTCCCTTATAATTTTCCTACTACTAATCAACCTTCTAGGACTACTACCCTACACCTTCACCCCAACCACACAACTGTCAATAAACCTAGCCCTAGCCTTCCCCCTATGACTAGCCACCCTACTCACAGGACTACGAAACCAGCCCTCAATCTCCCTAGGACACCTCCTACCAGAAGGCACCCCAACCCCATTAATTCCAGCCCTTATCCTCATTGAGACAACAAGCCTACTCATCCGCCCTCTCGCACTAGGCGTACGGCTAACAGCAAACCTCACAGCAGGCCACCTCCTAATTCAACTTATCTCCACCGCTACGGTTGCCCTATTCTCAACCATACCAATAGTCTCACTACTAACCCTCCTAATCCTCTTCCTATTAACAATCCTAGAAGTAGCAGTAGCCATAATCCAAGCCTACGTCTTCGTACTCCTATTAAGCCTATACCTACAAGAAAACATCTAATCCTCAATGGCACACCAAGCACACTCATACCACATAGTAGATCCAAGCCCATGACCCATCTTAGGCGCAGCCGCCGCTCTCCTCACCACCTCCGGCTTAACCATGTGATTCCACTACAACTCCCCTTACCTACTAATAACGGGCTTACTCTCCACAATCCTAGTCATGTTTCAATGATGACGAGACATTGTACGAGAAAGCACCTTCCAAGGACACCACACCCCCACTGTCCAAAAAGGCCTACGCTACGGCATAGTCCTATTCATCACATCCGAAGCCTTCTTCTTCCTAGGATTTTTCTGAGCCTTCTTCCACTCAAGCCTAGCCCCAACCCCAGAACTTGGAGGCCAATGACCTCCTGTAGGCATCAAACCTCTCGACCCAATAGACGTACCACTACTAAACACTGCCATCCTACTGGCTTCAGGAGTCACCGTCACATGAGCCCACCACAGTATCACAGAAGCCCGACGAAAACAAGCAATCCACGCCCTAACCCTTACAGTACTCCTAGGATTTTACTTCACCGCCCTACAAGCCATAGAATACTACGAAGCTCCATTCTCCATCGCAGACGGTGTATACGGCTCTACCTTCTTTGTTGCCACAGGATTCCACGGACTACACGTAATCATCGGCTCAACATTCCTACTAATCTGCCTCCTACGCCTAATCAAGTACCACTTTACACCAAACCACCACTTCGGCTTCGAGGCAGCAGCCTGATATTGACACTTCGTAGACGTCGTATGACTATTCCTATACGTCTCTATCTACTGATGAGGTTCCTGCTCTTCTAGTATATCAAATACAATCGACTTCCAATCCTTAAAATCTGGTTTAAACCCAGAGAAGAGCAATAAACATAATCGCCTTTATAATCACACTATCCCTGACCCTAAGCATCATCCTAACTGCACTAAACTTCTGGCTCGCCCAAATAACTCCTGATTCAGAAAAACTCTCCCCATACGAATGCGGCTTTGACCCCCTAGGCTCAGCCCGACTCCCTTTCTCAATCCGATTCTTCCTGGTAGCTATCCTCTTCCTTCTATTCGACCTAGAAATTGCACTCCTCCTCCCTCTCCCCTGAGCAACCCAACTCCAAACCCCCACAAACACACTAATCTGAACCTCCACCCTAATCCTACTACTCACCCTCGGACTTGTATACGAATGAATCCAAGGAGGCCTAGAATGAGCAGAATAAACAGAAAGTTAGTCTAACCAAGACAGTTGATTTCGACTCAACAGATTATAGCTCAAACCCTATAACTTTCTTAATGACTGCACTACACCTAAGCTTTTACTCAGCTTTCACCCTCAGCAGCCTAGGCCTAGCCTTCCACCGCACCCACCTAATCTCCGCACTACTATGCCTAGAGAGTATAATATTATCAATATACGTCGCACTATCAATATGACCAATCCAAACACAAACAACATCCCCCATCCTCCTCCCCATCCTAATGCTAACCTTCTCTGCCTGTGAAGCAGGAACCGGGCTAGCCCTGCTCGTAGCCTCCACACGCACCCACGGCTCCGATCACTTACACAACTTTAACCTGCTACAATGCTAAAAATCCTAATACCAACCATCGCATTACTACCCCTAACACTATTCTCCCCATACAAACACCTATGAACCAACACTACAACGTACAGCCTATTAATCGCCACTCTCAGCCTACAATGACTTACACCCACCTACTACCCAGGCAAGAGCCTAACCCCCTGAACCTCAATCGACCAAATTTCAGCCCCCCTACTCGTCCTCTCATGCTGACTCCTTCCCCTAATGCTCATAGCAAGCCAAAGCCACCTAGAACAAGAACCCCCCATCCGCAAACGAGTCTTCATCGCAACAGTAATCACAGTACAACCCTTCATCCTCCTAGCCTTCTCAGCTTCAGAACTAATACTATTCTACATCGCATTTGAAGCTACCCTAATCCCAACCTTAATTCTCATCACCCGATGAGGCAGCCAGCCTGAACGATTAAACGCAGGCATCTATCTGCTATTCTACACACTCGCTAGCTCACTCCCCCTACTCATCGCAATCCTAACCCTACACAACCAAATAGGCACCCTGTACCTACCAATACTAAAACTTTCACACCCAACAATCCCTTCATCCTGAACAGGAACAGTATCAAGCCTCGCCCTTCTAATAGCCTTCATAGTCAAAGCCCCTCTATACGGCCTACACCTATGACTCCCCAAAGCCCACGTAGAAGCCCCCATCGCAGGATCCATACTCCTCGCTGCCCTCCTACTTAAACTAGGAGGATATGGCATCATACGAATAACCATCTTCATAAACCTATCATCAAACAACCTGCATTACCCCTTCATCATCCTCGCACTATGAGGAGCACTCATAACCAGCGCCATCTGCCTACGCCAAATCGACCTAAAATCCCTCATCGCCTACTCATCAGTAAGCCACATGGGCCTAGTTATCGCCGCAACTATAATTCAAACCCAGTGAGCATTCTCCGGAGCAATAATCCTAATAATCTCCCACGGACTTACCTCTTCAATACTCTTCTGCCTAGCCAACACCAACTACGAACGTACCCACAGCCGAATCCTACTACTAACACGAGGCGTACAGCCCCTTCTTCCCCTCATAGCAATCTGATGACTAGTCGCAAACTTAACGAACATAGCACTCCCACCAACAACCAACCTAATAGCAGAATTAACAATCATAATCGCCCTATTCAACTGATCCTCACTAACCATTATCCTCACAGGGTCAGCAATCCTACTAACAGCCTCATACACCCTATACATGCTAACAATAACACAACGAGGCCCCCTCCCATCCCACATCACATCCATCCAAAACTCCTCTACCCGAGAACACCTCCTCATAGCCCTACACACTATCCCCATAATGCTTCTCATCCTAAAACCTGAACTCATCTCCGGCACCCCCATATGCAAGTATAGTTTAAACCAAAACATTAGACTGTGATTCTAATAATAGAAGTTAAACCCTTCTTACCTGCCGAGGGGAGGTTCAACCAGCAAGAACTGCTAACTCTTGCATCTGAGTGTAAAACCTCAGCCCCCTTACTTTCAAAGGATAACAGTAATCCAATGGCCTTAGGAGCCACTCATCCTGGTGCAATTCCAGGTGAAAGTAATGGACCTATCACTAGTCCTAAACACCCTCATATTACTCACCCTAACAACATTATCCACCCCCATCCTCCTTCCACTTCTATTACCTAACATTAACAACAATCCAACCACCATCACCAAAACAGTGAAAATCTCCTTCCTAATCAGCCTGATCCCCATATCTATCCACATTTATACAGGAGCAGAAACCCTAATCTCCCTATGAGAATGAAAATTCATCATAACCTTCAAAATCCCAATCAGCCTAAAAATAGACTTCTACTCACTAACATTCTTCCCCATCGCCCTATTCGTATCCTGATCCATCCTACAATTCGCGACATGGTACATAGCCTCGGACCCATATATCACAAAATTCTTCTACTACCTACTCCTATTCCTCATTGCCATACTAATCCTAATCCTCGCCAACAATCTCTTCGTACTATTCATCGGATGAGAAGGAGTAGGTATCATATCCTTCCTACTAATCAGCTGATGGCACGGCCGAGCAGAAGCCAACACCGCAGCACTCCAAGCCGTCCTATACAACCGAGTAGGCGATATCGGACTTATCCTATGCATAGCATGAATAGCCTTCACCTCAAACTCCTGAGAACTACAACACCTCTCTTACCCTTCCCAAGCCCCCACTCTACCACTCCTAGGTCTAATCCTAGCAGCCACAGGCAAATCCGCCCAATTTGGGCTACACCCATGACTACCAGCTGCCATAGAAGGCCCAACCCCTGTATCCGCCCTACTCCACTCCAGCACAATAGTAGTTGCAGGAATTTTCCTCCTAATCCGAACACACCCCATACTCAGCACCAACCAAACCGCCCTCACCCTATGCCTGTGTCTAGGAGCCCTATCCACACTATTCGCCGCCACCTGTGCCTTAACCCAAAACGATATCAAAAAAATCATCGCCTTCTCCACCTCTAGTCAACTAGGCTTAATAATAGTCACCATCGGACTCAACCTACCACAACTAGCCTTCCTCCACATCTCGACCCACGCATTCTTCAAAGCCATACTATTCCTGTGTTCAGGCTCTATCATTCACAGCCTAAATGGAGAACAAGACATCCGAAAAATAGGAGGACTACAAAAGATATTACCAACAACCACCTCCTGCCTTACCATCGGCAACCTAGCCCTGATAGGAACCCCATTCCTCGCAGGATTCTATTCAAAAGACCAAATCATCGAGAGCCTAAGCACCTCCTACCTAAACGCCTGAGCCCTACTACTCACACTACTAGCCACAGCATTCACCGCCGTATACACAATTCGAATAACCGTACTAGTACAAACAGGGTTCACTCGAATTCCTCCACTAACTCCAGTAAATGAAAACAACCCCGCAGTCACCTCTCCCCTCACCCGCCTAGCCCTAGGAAGCATCATCGCAGGCTTCCTTATTACTTCCTACATCCTACCCACAAAAACCCCACCAATAACCATACCACTTTCAATCAAAATCACCGCCCTAGTAGTCACAGCCTTAGGAATTGCCATCGCACTAGAAATTTCAAAAATAGCTCAAACCCTCATCCTAACAAAACAAACCCGAATATACAACTTTTCTATCTCCCTAGGATATTTCAACCCACTAATACACCGCTTCAACATAAAAACCCTACTAACTGGAGGCCAAAACATCGCCTCCCACCTTGTAGACCTCTCTTGATATAAACTACTAGGACCAGAAGGACTGGCCAACTTACAAATAACTGCAACCAAAGCCGCTACCACCCTCCACTCTGGCCTAATCAAAGCCTACTTAGGCTCCTTCGCCCTATCAATCCTCATCATCCTCATATCCGCACAAAGAACCAAACAATGGCCCCAAATCTTCGTAAAAACCACCCTCTACTAAAAATCATCAACGACTCCCTTATCGACCTCCCTACCCCATCAAACATCTCAATCTGATGAAACTTCGGATCTCTACTAGGTCTATGCTTAATCACACAAATCATTACAGGCCTATTCCTAGCCATACACTACACAGCAGACACCTCACTAGCCTTCGCCTCCGTCTCCCACATCTGCCGAGACGTCCAATTCGGCTGACTCATCCGAAACCTACACGCAAACGGAGCCTCCTTCTTCTTCATCTGCATCTACTTCCACATCGGACGAGGAATCTACTACGGATCCTACCTAAACAAAGAAACCTGAAACATCGGAGTAATCCTCCTACTAGCCCTCATAGCAACAGCCTTCGTAGGATACGTACTACCCTGAGGACAAATATCATTCTGAGGCGCTACAGTAATCACAAATCTATTCTCAGCAATCCCATACATTGGCCAAACCATCGTAGAATGAGCATGAGGCGGATTCTCAGTAGACAATCCCACCCTCACCCGATTCTTTGCCCTACACTTCCTCCTGCCCTTCATCATCGCAGGCCTCACCCTAGTTCACCTAACCCTATTACACGAAACAGGATCAAACAACCCCCTAGGCATCCCCTCAGACTGCGACAAAATTCCATTCCACCCATACTACTCCACAAAAGATATCCTAGGATTCGCACTACTACTCATTCTACTAGTCTCTCTAGCCTTATTCTCCCCCAACATACTAGGAGACCCAGAAAACTTCACCCCAGCCAACCCCCTAGCCACTCCACCACATATCAAACCTGAATGATACTTCCTATTCGCCTACGCAATCCTACGATCCATTCCAAACAAACTAGGTGGAGTCCTCGCCCTAGCCGCCTCCGTCCTAGTCCTATTCCTAATACCACTTCTCCACACCTCCAAACTACGATCAATAACATTCCGTCCCCTGTCACAAATCCTATTTTGAACTCTAGTCGCCAACCTCCTTGTCCTAACCTGAGTAGGAAGCCAACCGGTCGAACAACCCTTTATTATCATCGGCCAACTAGCCTCAATTTCCTACTTCACCATCATCCTCATCCTCTTCCCACTCGCATCCATCCTAGAAAACAAAATACTCAAACTTTAACTGACTCTAATAGTTTATAAAAACATTGGCCTTGTAAGCCAAAGATTGAAGACTACGCCCCTTCTTAGAGTTAAACCACCCCCCCCCTTCCCCCCCCAGTACTTTTTAGTACTTTTAGGGTATGTATTTCTTTGCATTTCATTATTTACCTCATCATACACTACATTAATGTAGGATACTCCACATAACACCCAACTTCACAACCCCCCTAACTCAAACATTTACTCCCATGAGATAATGTTCGGGCTGATACACCTCCAGCGACATTCCTATTTCAAGCACCCTTGAGCCCAAATGATCCTACCTACAGTAAAACCGCAAGCGTTCCATGAGTTCGACCAACGATTGACCGTATTTACACTTCTCCCGGTATACGACTAATGTCCCAGTACACCTTTGCGTTCTCGAAAGTCATAAACTTCGCCCACCTCCTACAAACTATCCCTCTCCTACACCTGTCAAGCGCTCCCAAGCCAGAGAACCTGGTTATCTATTAGTCGTGCTCCTCACGAGAACCGAGCTACTCAACGTCTGTTCTGCTTTCGGTTATTGTCTTCAAGGTCATACTTTCCCTCTTACCCTCGAAGCCCTCCTTGCACTTTTGCGCCACCGGTTGTAACTTCAGGACCATAACTCCGATTAATCCTTCCTTCTCGCTCTTCACAGATACAGCTGCTGGGGGATGCTTACTCCTCCTTTCTACTCGTTATCGCGGCATTTCCCCTCTTTTTCTCTTTTTTTTTTCTGGGGGGATCTTCAATAAGCCCTTCAAAGTGCGTAGCAGGAGATATCTTCCTCTTGACATGTCCATCACATGACCGCCGAACCCATTATGCCCTACTGCTCCAAATGTCATGGCCTAAGGATAAGTCCTACGCAAACTTGACACTGATGCACTTTGACCCCATTCATGGCATCCGCGCTATTTACCTACTAAGCACTGGATAGTGAAATGGTTACGGGACATACTTACTTTATCTTCACTTTGCTGGAACTTTGACCTAAACATGCATTTTTCGTTCGTTCATTATTTTATCATGCAATTTTTCGTTCGTTTTACAAAAAAATAAACTATATTTTACTACATTTGTCAAACCCTTGCACAATTCATTCGCGTTCAAACACTACACAAAACAAAACCCCCCCCCCCCGCCTCAGAAAGAAAGGAATCAAACCTCTATCTCCAACTCCCAAAGCTGGTATTCTAAATTGAACTACTCTCTGACCACTACCCTAAACTGCCCGAATAGCCCCCCGAGATAACCCCCGCACAAGCTCTAACACCACAAACAAAGTCAACAACAACCCTCACCCCCCAATCAAAAACAGCCCAACCCCCCATGAATAAAACATAGAAACACCACTAGAATCCAACCGAATTGACACCAACCCCCCACTATTAACCGTTCCCCCATCCACCAGACCTTCAAACCCCCCTCCCACAATAAACCCAACCGCAACAACCAACCCAATCCCCAGCCCATACCCAACTACCCCTCAATCACTCCAAGACTCAGGATAAGGGTCCGCCGCCAATGAAACCGAATAGACAAACACCACCAGCATCCCTCCCAAATACACCATAACCAGTACCAACGATACAAAAGAAACACCTAGACTGACCAACCACCCACAACCCGCGACCGACCCCACAACCAACCCCACAACTCCATAGTATGGAGAAGGGTTAGATGCAACCGCCAACCCCCCTAAAACAAAGCACAAACTCAAAAAAAGAACAAATTTTATCATAAATTCCTACTTGGACTCTAACCAAGACCTATGGCCTGAAAAACCACCGTTGTCAAAATTCAACTACAGGAACCATACCCTTCTTTTATCTTGTCCATTTCTTTGCTCAACACTAAACCACCCCCCCCTTCCCCCCCAGTACTTTTCTAGTACTTTTAGGGTATGTGTTTCTTTGCATTTCATTATTTACCTCATCATACACTACATTAATGTAGGATACTCCACATAACACCCAACTTCACAACCCCCCTAACTCAAACATTTACTCCCATGAGATAATGTTCGGGCTGATACACCTCCAGCGACATTCCTATTTCAAGCACCCTTGAGCCCAAATGATCCTACCTACAGTAAAACCGCAAGCGTTCCATGAGTTCGACCAACGATTGACCGTATTTACACTTCTCCCGGTATACGACTAATGTCCCAGTACACCTTTGCGTTCTCGAAAGTCATAAACTTCGCCCACCTCCTACAAACTATCCCTCTCCTACACCTGTCAAGCGCTCCCAAGCCAGAGAACCTGGTTATCTATTAGTCGTGCTCCTCACGAGAACCGAGCTACTCAACGTCTGTTCTGCTTTCGGTTATTGTCTTCAAGGTCATACTTTCCCTCTTACCCTCGAAGCCCTCCTTGCACTTTTGCGCCACCGGTTGTAACTTCAGGACCATAACTCCGATTAATCCTTCCTTCTCGCTCTTCACAGATACAGCTGCTGGGGGATGCTTACTCCTCCTTTCTACTCGTTATCGCGGCATTTCCCCTCTTTTTCTCTTTTTTTTTTCTGGGGGGATCTTCAATAAGCCCTTCAAAGTGCGTAGCAGGAGATATCTTCCTCTTGACATGTCCATCACATGACCGCCGAACCCATTATGCCCTACTGCTCCAAATGTCATGGCCTAAGGATAAGTCCTACGCAAACTTGACACTGATGCACTTTGACCCCATTCATGGCATCCGCGCTATTTACCTACTAAGCACTGGATAGTGAAATGGTTACGGGACATACTTACTTTATCTTCACTTTGCTGGAACTTTGACCTAAACATGCATTTTTCGTTCGTTCATTATTTTATCATGCAATTTTTCGTTCGTTTTACAAAAAAATAAACTATATTTTACTACATTTGTCAAACCCTTGCACAATTCATTCGCGTACACAAAAACAAAACAAAAACAAAACAAAAACAAAACAAAAACAAAACAAAAACAAAACAAAAACAAAACAAAAACAAAACAAAAACAAAACAAAAACAAAACAAAAACAAAACAAAAACAAAACAAAAACAAAACAAAAACAAAACAAAAACAAAACAAAAACAAAACAAAAACAAAACAAACGTCCCTGTAGCTTAAATAAAGCATGACACTGAAGATGTCAAGACGGATGCCACACGCACCCAAGGACA